TAGTCATAATATGGGTTTGAACGAAGCTGATTCATTCATTAGAAAAGCCGAAGTCCACGGGGGTCCTTTTGTGAAAAAGTTAAGACCCAGGGCTCGAGGACGTAGTTTTCAAATAAAAAGACCAACTTGTCATATAAGAATTGTATTAATAGAGAAATCTAAATTTTAGATGAATCTAAAAAAAAATTCGATTTCTATTTAGAAAAAAAAATGAATGGAAAGATAATAAAAAAATATGGGACAAAAAATAAATCCACTTGGTTTCAGACTTGGTACAACCCAAAATCATCATTCCTTTTGGTTCGCCCAACCAAAAAATTTTTCTGCGGGTCTACACGAAGATGAGAAAATACGGAATTGTATCAAGAACTATGTACAAAAAAATAGAAAAATATCCTTAGGTTTCGAAGGAATTGCACGCATAGAAATTCAAAAAAGAATCGATTTGATCCAAATCATAATTCATATCGGCTTCCCAAATTTATTAATAGAGGGTCGAGCGCGAGGGATCGCAGAATTACAGATGAATGTACAAAAAGAGTTTCATTCTGCGAATCGGAGACTCAACATTGCTATCACAAGAATTGAAAAACCTTATGGGCAACCTAATATTCTTGCAGAATATATGGCTTTACAATTAAAAAATAGAGTTTCATTTCGAAAGGCAATGAAAAAAGCTATCGAATTAACTGAGCAGACAGATACAAAAGGAATTCAAGTGCAAATTTCAGGGCGTATCGACGGAAAAGAAATTGCACGTGTTGAATGGATCAGAGAAGGGAGAGTTCCCCTACAAACAATTCGCGCTAAAATTGATCATTGTTCCTATACAATTCGAACCATCTATGGAGTATTAGGCTTAAAAATTTGGATATTTGTAGACGAGGAATAATAGACCTCTTTATTTGGTTTGTAATTCTGTCTAGTACTACAAACACAAAATTAGAAATTCGGCTTTTCCCGAAAATCAAACAAAAAGAAACAATTCTAATTCTATAAGATTGAATAAAAATCGATTAACCCTTTTTTAGTATAATTGCTATGCTTAGTGTGTGACTCGTTAGTTTTTTCTTTTTATAGTTTATAATTGGGATAAAAAAAAGAAGAAACCCCGCTCTGAACTTAATAACTATATAAACTAAACTAAAAACAAATAACCAACTTATTGCTTCGTATTGTCGAGATCCCAAGAAACAGTCACTATATGACTGAATCAATCATATAGTTGTAACAACTGACATTTTTTCCAAAAATCTATAAATATGAGAAAAATATATCCATTTTTTGCTGCAAAAATAAAGGGATGTAGATAAATGGAAAGGCGATAGAAAGAGAGAACAAAAATATCAATGATATATGATTCCAATATGTATGGTCTATGAATCACCTCATAAAAGGCAGTGTGATAAAGCATTAATATTGAGGAAAATAATAATAAAGAGCCTCGGGTTAATACAAACTGAGTAGATTGACTCAAGAACGAATTTTTTGTGGAGCTCCATTGCAGAGTTCAGGCCTAACCATTAACGGAGAAGCTATGGGAACGACGAAACCTGTGACTACATAGGATTCCATTGAAAACGAATCCTAATCATTCATTGAGTGGGATGGCGGAACGAACCAAAAAACAAATTTATTTACTTTACTCTGAGAGGTTGTAGATTGACCTTAAGAATAAAGCAGTAAAGAGTCAATATTCGCCTGCGAACCTTTTCTTTTTTTTTTGATTGGATTTTACAATATTGTCTTGCTTGATTCGGTAGGAGTAAAAGAAGAAGCATTATCTATAAATGTAGACGTCTAAATATACAGCTTACCGTGTAAAAAATTCAATATCAATTAAATCCCATTACTTAGTTTAGTATATTATTTATTAAATACATGTATATCTGTAATATTATTGAATCCTCTCATTCGCGAGGAGCTGGATGAGAAGAAACTCTCATGTCCGGTTCTGTAGTAGAGATGGGATTAAGAAAGAACCATCTACTATAACCCCAAAAGAACCAGATTTCGTAAGCAACATAGAGGAAGAATGAAGGGAATATCTTGTCGAGGCAATCATATTTGTTTTGGCGGATACGCTCTTCAGGCACTTGAACCCGCGTGGATCACAGCTAGACAAATAGAAGCAGGGCGAAGAGCAATGACACGATATGCACGTCGTGGTGGAAAAATATGGGTACGTATATTTCCCGACAAACCCATTACAGTAAGACCTACGGAAACACGTATGGGTTCAGGGAAGGGATCCCCCGAATATTGGGTCTCCGTTGTTAAACCGGGCCTAATACTTTATGAAATGAGCGGAGTATCAGAAACTGTAGCCAGAGCAGCTATTAAAATAGCTGCATGCAAAATGCCTATACGGACTCAATTTGTTATTTCAGGGTAGAGGTGTAGAACTAAACAAAAGGGGTATTAAGGATGAAAAAATAACCACGACTTGCTTTTTTCTGGTTTCTAGACAAACACTATTTCTTTTTTTTTCCTCATTCTTTGCATTGAAATAACGGATTCAAATAAAAATGATATGATTCAACCCCAGACTCTTTTGAATGTAGCGGATAATAGCGGAGCTCGAGAATTGATGTGTATTCGAATCATAGGGACTGGCAATCACCGATATGCTCATATTGGTGACGTTATTGTTGCTGTAATCAAAGAAGCAGTGCCCAATATGCCTCTAGAAAGATCAGAAATAATTAGAGCTGTAATTGTACGTACACGTAAAGAACTCAAACGTGATAACGGTATGATAATACGATATGATGACAATGCAGCGGTTGTCATTGATCAAGAAGGAAATCCAAAAGGAACTCGAGTTTTTGGTGCGATTGCTCGGGAATTGAGACAGTTAAATTTTACTAAAATAATTTCATTAGCTCCCGAGGTATTATAAATACTAGTAGATGAAACTATGATTATGATATAGTTATAGTAGGATATCTGAAATGGATCAAATTAGTAGATTGTGTCTCACGTATATACTTTGAAAAATGAAATAATTTAAGCAAAAAAACATGTTGATTATATCAAAATTAGGAAGAAAGAAGAATTTCAATTCGTCATGGGTAGAGACACTATTGCTGATATAATAACTTCTATAAGAAATGCTGACATGGGTAAAAACGGAACAGTTAGAATAGCATCTACTAATATAACCGAAAACATTGTTAAAATACTCCTACGAGAAGGTTTTATTGAAAATGTTCGAAAACATCAGGAAAGTCACAAATATTTCTTGGTTTCAACCTTGCGACATAGAAGAACTAGGAAAGGAATATATAGAACTATTTTAAAACGTATCAGTCGACCCGGTCTACGAATCTATTCCAACTATCAACAAATCCCTAAGATTTTAGGTGGAATGGGGATTGTAATTCTTTCTACTTCTCAAGGCATAATGACAGATCGAGAAGCTCGACTAGAAAGAATTGGAGGAGAAATTTTGTGTTATATATGGTGATCCTACTCTAGTATCCTAATTTTATCTCTAACTTCCTATTTGTTTGCGAAATAGAGAGGAAAAGTGACTTATATAACTCTTCCTCCATTAGTTGATACTTCAAGGGGGCTACCTGGAATGAAAGAACAAAAATTGATTCATGAAGGTTTAATTACTGAATCACTTCCCAACGGTATGTTCCGGGTCCGTTTAGATAATGAAGATCTAATTCTAGGTTATATTTCAGGTAGGATCCGGCGCAGTTTTATACGGATCCTACCGGGAGATAGAGTCAAAATCGAAATAAGTCGGTATGATTCAACCAGAGGACGCATAATTTATAGACTTCGCAGCAAAGATTCGAACGATTAGATGATTTTTGAAAACATTCCTTTCATAGGGATACAATTCAAAGTTCAAAAATACAAGAGACTTATTTTCTTCCAAAGAATAGATTAGAAATTAAGATTAAGGAGTGAGGTGAGATATATGAAAATAAGGGCTTCCGTTCGTAAAATTTGCGAAAAATGTCGACTGATCCGTAGGCGCGGGCGAATTATAGTGATTTGTTCAAATCCGAGACATAAACAAAGACAAGGATAATCTTTCTAAAAAAAACTTTATAAAAGAGGGTTCCTGTAAAAATAAAGGATTTGTTTTAACATAAAATGGATATTTCCGTATCTTTCTGTCTGTATATTTCTGATTCATATTTATGAGATGATAAAATATGGCAAAACTTATACCAAAAATTGGTTCACGTAGAAATGGACGTACCGGTTCACGTAAAAATGGACGTAGAATACCAAAAGGGGTTATTCATGTTCAAGCGAGTTTCAACAATACCATTGTAACTGTTACAGATGTACGAGGCCGAGTGGTTTCTTGGTCTTCCGCCGGGACTTCTGGATTCAAAGGTACAAGAAGGGGGACACCCTATGCAGCTCAAGCCGCTGCTGTAAATGCTATTCGTACTGTAGTGGATCAGGGTATGCAACGAGCCGAAATTATGATAAAGGGTCCTGGTCTCGGAAGAGATGCAGCATTACGAGCTATTCGTAGAAGCGGTATACTATTAAATTTCGTACGTGACGTAACACCTATGCCACATAATGGATGTCGACCTCCTAAAAAAAGACGTGTGTAGAAATAAGAATTTCACGTATTTCAAGAGAAATAAATGATTCAATGATCTGATCAAAAAATAATATTAGTATGGTTCGAGAGGAAGTAACAGGATCCACTCGAACACTACAGTGGAAATGTGTTGAATCAAGAGTAGACAGTAGGCGTCTTTATTATGGTCGTTTCATTCTGTCCCCACTTATGAAAGGTCAAGCCGATACAATAGGTATTTCCATGCGAAGGACTTTACTTGGAGAAATAGAAGGAACATGTATCACACGTGCAAAATCTGAAAAGGTACCGCATGAATATTCTACAATAATAGGTATTGAAGAATCAGTACATGAAATTTTAATAAATTTGAAAGAAATTGTATTGAGAAGTAATTTGTATGGAATTAGAGATGCATCCATTTTCGTCAGGGGCC